TTATCCAGAATTGGAACAGAAAATAGATACATTTGATAGAAAATTATTATTAATTGAAATTCGTTTTTTTTTGAACTTAATCAGTCAATTTTCGGGAAAATCAGTATCAAACTTGAATTTTGAAGCACTTTTTTTTTTTCCAGAACATGAACAAGTAAAAATGGATTCTGAAGAAAAAAAAAAAAAAATAAAATTCTTATTCTACGCAATTAGAACTGATCTGAACGATAAAACAATTGTAAATAGAAAAAAATGTATTGGAATAAAAGAAATCGATAAAAAAGTTCCTCGATGGTCATACAAATTAATCGACGAATTGGAACAACTGGAGGGAAAAAATGAAGCAAAGGATTATGAGATTCGTTCCAGAAAAGCCAAACGTGTAGTGATTTTGACTAATAACTCAAAGAATGAGGGTACTTATAGTGATACTAGGGATACTGATAATCCTAATAAAAAAAAGGAATTGGCTTTAATACGTTATTCACAACAACCGGATTTTCGGCGAGACATAATCAAAGGATCTATACGCGCTCAAAGGCGTAAAACAGTTACTTGGAAACTCTTTCAAACAAGTGTGCATTCGCCTCTTTTTTTTGACAAAATTGAGAAACCCTCGTTCTTTTCTTTTGATATTTTCGAGCCAATGAAAAAAAAAATCTTTTTTATGTTCAAAAATTGGATGCGGAAAAAGACAGAATTTAAAATTTCGGATTATACAGAGGAAAAGACAAAAGAAAGTGATAAAAAAGAGGAGGGCAAAAGAAAAAAAAACGAAAAAGAGGAAAAAAGACGTATAGAAATAGGTGAAGCCTGGGATAGCATTATATTTGCTCAAGTAATAAGAGGTTTTTTATTAATAACCCAATCGATTCTTAGAAAATATATTATATTACCTTCATTGATAATAACTAAAAATATCGTTCGTACACTATTATTTCAATTTCCCGAATGGTCAGAAGATTTAAGGGATTGGAATAGAGAAATTTCTATTAAATGCACCTATAATGGCGTTCCATTATCCGAAAAAGAATTTCCAAAAAAATGGCTAACAGACGGTATTCAGATAAAGATCTTATTTCCTTTTCGTCTGAAACCTTGGCACAGATCTAAGCTACGATCCACTGAAAAGGAAAAGGATCGAATGAAAAAAAAAAAAGCGCAAAAAAAGGACTTTTGCTTTTTAACAATTTTTGGAATGGAAGTCGAATTGCCCTTTTCTGGTTCTCCCCGAAATCGACTTTCATTTTTTGATCCCATTTTTAAAGAACTCAAAAAAAAAAAGAAAAAATTGAAAAATAATTTTTTTTTAGTTCTAAAAGTTTTAAATGAAAGAACAAAATTGTTTCTAAATGTCTCAAAAGAAACAGCAAAATGGATCATCAAAAGTATTCTATTTCTAAACGAAAAAATAAAACAGCTCCCCAATCCTTTATTTCTATTTAGATTCAAAGAAATATATGAATTGAGTGAAAGCAAAAAAGATTCAACAATCAGTAACAATAATCCAATGATTTACGAATCATCCATTCCAATTCAATCTATTAATTGGACAAATTGTTCATTGACAGAAAAAAAAAGAAAAGATCTAAATGCTAAAACAAAGACAATCAAAAAGCAAATAGAAAAAATGACAAAAGAAAAGAAAAGGGGGTTTCGAATTTCAGAGATAAATATTAGTTCGAACAAAACAACTTATGATGCTAAAAGATTAGAATTACAAAAAGATATTTGGCAGATATTAGAAAGAAGAAATGTTCGATTAGCCCGTAAATCGCACTCTTTTTTAAAATTTTTCATGGAAAGGGTATACATAGATATCTTTCTATGTATCATTAGTATTCCTAGGATAACAAAAAAAATTAGAAATAAATCCATTTACAATAATGAAGCAAATGCAGAAAGAACTGATAAAACAAATCAAAGTATAATTCACTTTATTTCGATTATAAAAAAATCAATTTATAATATTTGGAATACGAATTCACAGAATTCTTGTGACGTATCCTCTTTGTCACAGGCATATGTATTTTATAAATTATCACAAACCAAAGTTATTAACGTATATAAGTATAAGTTAAGATCTGTTTTTGAATATCATGGAAGATCTTTTTTTCTTAAGAATGAAAAAAAGAATTCCTTTTTTGGAGTACAAGGAATATTTCATTCCAAATTAAGACATAAGAACCCTCCCGATTCTGTAATGAATCAATGGACAAATTGGTTAAAGGGTCATTATCAATATGATTTATCTCAGAGCAGATGGTCTAGATTAGTACCACAAAAATGGAGAAATAGAATCAATGAACATCGTGTGTCTCAAAATAAAGATTTAACCAAATGTGATTCATATGAAAAAATCCGATTAATTCTTTACAAAAAACAACAAGTAGACTCATTACCAAATCAAAAAAAAAAAATTAAAAAACAATATGGATATGATCTTTTATCATATAAATCTATTAATTATGCAGATAAGAAGGATTCATCTATTTATGGATATAGATCACCATTCCAAGCAAATAAAAAGCAAGCGATTTCTTATAATTACAACATAAAATTATTTGATATAAAGGGTGATATCTCTATCAAGAATTATATAGCAGAAGAAGATATTATAGATATGGAAAAAAATCTGGATAGAAAGTATTTTGATTGGATGGGAATGAATGTAGAAAAACGAAATCCTTCCATATCGAATCTGGAATTTTGGTGCTTTTCAAAATTTGTGATATTTTATAATGCATATAGGAATAACCCGTGGATCATACCAATCAAATTCCTTTTTTTCAATTTGAATGTAAATAAAAATGTTAGTGAAAATAAAAACATTACTGGAAAGAAAAAAATAATAGATATTTTTAGACCATCGAAAAAAAAAAAATCTCTTGAATTAGAGTTAGAGACTCGAAATCAAACAAAAGCAGAATACGCGGGTGGAGTAGATCTTGAATCATCTCTCTCAAACCAAGAAAAAGATATTGAAGAAGATTATGCAGGATCGGACAGGAAAAAGGGTAAGGGTATAAAGAAAAAGAAATACAAGAACAAGATAGAGGCAGAACTCAATTTCTTCCTAAGAAAGTATTTGGTTTTTCAATTGAACTGGCAGGATTCCTTAAATCAAAGAATAATGAATAATATCAAAGTATATTGTCTCCTGATTAGATTGATAAATCTAAAAGAAATTGCTATAGCCTCTATTCAAAGAGGAGAACTAAGTCTAGATATTATGATGATTCAGAATCAGAAGGATTTAACTCTTCCAGGATTGAGGAAAAATAACGAATTGATGAAAAAAGGAATATTGATTATGGAACCAGTTCGTCTGTCTAGAAAAAACGATGAACAATTTCTTATGTATCAAACCATAGGCCTTTCGTTGATTCATAAGAGTAAGCGCCAAATTAATCAAAGATACCCAGAAAAAAGCCATCTTGATAAGAAGAATTTTGATAAATCCATTACAAGAACAAGAGATCAAAAGATAACAGAAAATAAAGAAAAAAAGAATTATGATTTGCTTGTTCCTGAAAATATTTTATCCGCTAGACGTCGTAGAGAATTGAGAATTCTAATTTGTTTCAATCCTAAGAATAGAAATAGTGTGCATAGAAAGACAACATTTTACAATGAGAATAAAGTGAATAATTGCTGTCAAGTTTTGACTAAAAATAAAGATCTTGATAGAGATAAAAAAAAACTAATTCATTTTAAATTCTTTCTTTGGCCAAATTTTCGATTAGAAGATTTAGCTTGTATGAATCGCTATTGGTTTGATACCAATAATGGAAGCCGTTTCAGTATAGTAAGGATACATATGTATCCGCGATTGAAAATTCGTTAATCTACTTTTTTTTCTTCTATTTACCGTAACATATCTGGTATGCGAAGACAAATGGATACACACATAAATGCGCACACGCATTATGTTAACTTCTATTCTGAGGCATTGATACTAATTCAATGATGTATCCATTAGATCGAAAAATGAATCAACAAAATCGTCTTTTTTTGATTTTATTTGAAGTCTCAATTTTTGATTTTTTGAATGCATAAATATAGTATTTTTGTATACCTATTTGAATTGGATTGATTAATAATAATGAATTTGATTTGAAAAAAAAAATCAGGAATTCTTAAGGAAATTAAGATTATTGTATATACAAAATTCAAAATTAGTGTCATTACTATTACTGATCAAGAAAAATATCTATAAAAAAAGGAGGGGGAGAGGAAAGCTTTCATTTTATGGTAAAAAATTCATTTATACCAGTTATTTCACAAGAAAAAAAAGAAGAAAACCCAGGATCGGTTGAATTTCAAGTATTCAATTTCACCAATAAGATACGAAGACTTACTTCACATTTTGAATTGCACCGAAAAGACTATTTATCTCAAAGAGGTTTACGTAAAATTCTGGGAAAACGGCAACGACTACTGTCTTATTTGTCAAAGAAAAATGGAATACGTTATAAAAAATTAATAAATCAGTTGGATATTCGGGAGTCACAAATTCGTTAATTTGAAGAGTCATTTTGAATTATTCGATTTATTAGATCTTGAATTTTGATGAACTTATTTTTTTGTTTTAAGCAATTCATGGAAGAATGAATCGAGGAAAAACCTATGAATGTCCCGGCTACAAGAAAAGACCTCATGATAGTCAATATGGGCCCTCACCACCCATCAATGCATGGTGTTCTTCGACTTATTGTTACTCTGGATGGTGAGGATGTTATTGATTGTGAACCAATATTGGGTTATTTACATAGAGGGATGGAAAAAATTGCGGAAAACCGAACAATTATACAATATCTGCCTTATGTAACACGTTGGGATTATTTAGCTACTATGTTCACAGAAGCAATAACCGTAAACGGACCGGAACAGTTGGGAAATATTCAAGTACCTAAAAGAGCCAGCTATATCCGAGTAATTATGTTGGAGTTGAGTCGTATAGCTTCTCACCTACTATGGCTGGGACCTTTTATGGCAGATATTGGTGCACAAACTCCTTTCTTCTATATTTTCAGAGAAAGAGAATTAATATATGATCTATTCGAAGCTGCGACAGGTATGAGAATGATGCATAATTTTTTTCGTATCGGGGGAGTAGCGGCTGATCTACCTCATGGTTGGATAGATAAATGTTTGGATTTCTGCGATTATTTTTTAACAGGGGTTGTTGAATATCAAAAACTTATTACGCGAAATCCAATTTTTTTAGAACGGGTTGAGGGAGTAGGCATTGTTGGTGGAGAGGAAGTAAAAAATTGGGGTTTATCAGGACCGATGCTTCGGGCTTCCGGAATACAATGGGATCTACGTAAAGTTGATAATTATGAGTGTTACGAGGAATTTGATTGGGAAGTTCAATGGCAAAAAGAAGGAGATTCATTAGCTCGTTATTTAGTTCGAATTGGTGAAATGATGGAATCCATAAAAATTATTCAACAGGCTCTGGAAGGAATTCCCGGCGGGCCATATGATAATTTAGAAATCCGCTGCTTTGATAGAGAAAAGGAGCCAGAATGGAATGATTTTGAATATCGATTCGTTAGTAAAAAACCGTCTCCGACTTTTGAATTGCCGAAACAAGAACTTTATGTAAGAGTTGAAGCCCCAAAGGGAGAATTAGGAATTTTTCTAATAGGGGATCAGAATGGTTTTCCTTGGAGATGGAAAATTCGTCCACCGGGCTTTATCAATTTGCAAATTCTTCCTCAATTAGTTAAAAGAATGAAATTGGCCGATATTATGACAATACTAGGTAGTATAGATATCATTATGGGAGAAGTTGATCGTTGAAATGATAATTGATACAACAGAAGTACAAGATATCAATTCTTTTTCCAGATTGGAATCTTTAAAAGAGGTCTATGGAATTCTATGGGTACTTGCCCCTATTTTGACTCTTGTATTGGGAATCACAATAAGTGTACTAGCAATTGTATGGTTAGAAAGAGAAATATCCGCAGGGATACAACAGCGTATTGGACCTGAATACGCCGGTCCTTGGGGAGTTCTTCAAGCTCTAGCAGATGGAACAAAACTACTTTTCAAAGAGAATCTTATTCCATCTAGGGGAGATATTCGTTTATTCAGTATCGGACCATCCATATCAGTCATATCAATTCTAATAAGCTATTCAGTAATTCCTTTTGGTTATAACTTTGTTTTAGCCGATCTCAATATCGGTGTTTTTTTATGGATTGCTATTTCGAGTATTGCTCCCATTGGACTTCTTATGTCAGGATATGGGTCAAATAATAAATATTCCTTTTTGGGTGGTCTACGAGCTGCTGCTCAATCGATTAGTTATGAAATACCATTAACTCTATGTGTGTTATCAATATCTCTACGTGCGATTCGTTGTTTTCGATGCTATTGCTATGCTCCTTTCTTTATAGGACTTTCTAGGAAAGGGGTAGAATAAATTGAATAGATATCCTCATTTTCATTATTATTATTCGCAATTCGGATTGAAGAACTAAATCAGATAGTTATATGAGTGAAATAAAACAGCTTCTATTGAATATAATTTATTAATACTATATTACTATATTTAATATATAGTATGATGATTTGAAATTGCAGTAAAAATATTGAGTCTCATTTTCTATGTATAAGAATTAAGTGAAAAAAAAAAATTATAAGCAGAAGAGTCCGTTTACCCCAAGATTGGGTGATTAGTCATCCTGTCTTGAAGCGGGTTCAAAAGACCAACCTTATTGAGTTTTCACTACCGTTTGTATGAATTATTATACATGTAGTAACAAAAATAAGGGGGTTAATAAAAAAATGAGTGGATGGTTAGAAACACCAAGATACACAAAGGATTAGTAAGGCAGATTATGTAAATTATCCAAAAGAGCATTTACGCATAATAGAAAAAGAATACTAATTGGGGCTTTAAGTTGGTAGAAAAAATCAGGCAGTACTCCCCACAATTCCGATCCAGAGTATGCTCCTATCCACTGATTAAATAAATGACTATCAGGAACGAAATAATCCTTTAATTTTTTTTTAGTCCCCTTTTACTTGCACAAAAAAAGAAGAATAGGAACGAAAAAAAAAAATAGAAAGAAAAAAACAAAAAGCGATCCCTTTTTTCTTTTTTTCTTTCTTATATCCATATTCATGGAGATAGAATTCATGTCATAATTCAGAAACTAATGTTTAATCATTTTTCGTAATCGAAAACGATGGGGGGGTTATTGAGAGTTCTAAAAGAGTATTTTATTGAAGAATTAAGTTATTACTCAACAAATTCAAATTTTGATTTTTAAGGGATGAGATCAATTCAGAAGTACCTTTTGTATCTTTTATTTTGTATCTTTTATTAAAATGGATTTCTCTTTATTATTTAATTATTTATTAGAACAGACAGAATTCAATTGGTCTAATTCAGAACCGTCCGATAGATTTGAATCTTATCTATCTTAGGGATATATCAAGAGATAAATAATCGGCCCGGTCCTTAGATTTATTTAAGGCTTTCGAGGAGCTGTATGAGGTGAAAATCTCATGTACGGTTCTGTAATAGCGATGGGAACAGTAATGTTATCACCGACTAGGATTATCTAACAGTTTAAGTACAGTTGATATAGTTGATGCGCAATCAAAATATGGTTTTTGGGGGTGGAATTTGTGGCGTCAACCTATAGGTTTCATCGTTTTTCTAATTTCTTCCCTAGCGGAATGTGAAAGATTACCTTTTGATTTACCAGAAGCGGAAGAAGAATTAGTAGCGGGTTATCAAACCGAATATTCGGGTATAAAATTTGGTTTATTTTATGTTGCTTCTTATTTAAACCTATTAATTTCTTCATTATTTGTAACAGTTCTTTACTTGGGCGGTTCGAATATCTCTATTCCGTACATATTCGTTTCTGAGCTTTTTGAAATAAATAAAGCATATGGAGTTTTTGGAACTACAATTGGTATCTTTATTACACTAGCTAAAACTTATTTGTTTTTGTTCGTTTCTATCACAACAAGATGGACTTTGCCTAGGCTAAGAATGGACCAATTATTAAATCTTGGGTGGAAGTTTCTTTTACCTATTTCTCTCGGTAATCTATTATTAACAACTTCGTCTCAACTGTTTTCACTGTAAAAGATTGATCTTCTATATTCATAACTTGTCTCAAACAAGAGAAAGAAACAAAACAAAAATATTCATAGATATTCACGATATGTTCCTTATGGTAACTGGGTTCATGAATTATGGTCAACAAACAGTCCGAGCTGCAAGGTACATTGGTCAAAGTTTCATGATTACCTTATCCCACGCAAATCGTTTACCTGTAACTATTCAATATCCTTATGAAAAATTAATCACATCGGAACGTTTCCGCGGTCGAATCCATTTTGAATTTGATAAATGCATTGCTTGTGAAGTATGTGTTCGTGTATGTCCTATAGATCTACCCGTTGTTGATTGGAAACTGGAAACTGATATTCGAAAGAAACGATTGCTTAATTACAGTATTGATTTCGGAATCTGTATATTTTGTGGTAACTGTGTTGAGTATTGTCCAACAAATTGTTTATCAATGACTGAAGAATATGAACTTTCGACTTATGATCGTCACGAATTGAATTATAATCAAATTGCTTTGGGCCGTTTACCAATGTCAGTAATTGATGATTATACAATTCGAACAATTCAAATAAAATAAAATTTTTTATAATAAAAAAAAATTCTTATATAAAAAAGAAAATCATATAAATCAAATCCTAAGGAGTGTGAATTGATATAGGTACAGTTATAGGACCAATGTCATTCCATTCTTTATACGAGTAGTTCGAAACTATACTAAATAAAACTATTATACTATATATATATATATTTATTTATTTAATATTTATATAATATAATATATTTATATAATATAGAATATTTCTAATAGAATATTTATTCATTTTTTTGATTTTATATATTATCCAAATTTATATTATTCTATTTTATTTCTATATATATAGAATTCTATATATATAGAATATGATTTGATTTAATTCAATGCGGAGAGAAATTTAGTATATAAAATTTTTTCCTGGTCGTATCAATAAGGTCATGAAATTTCGATTTATTTATCTCTTATTTGACATATAATGGATTTGCCTGAACCGCTACATGATTTTCTTTTAGTCTTTCTGGGATCAGGTCTTGTATTAGGAAGTCTAGGAGTAGTATTACTTACCAACCCAATTTTTTCGGCTTTTTCGTTGGGACTGGTTCTTGTTTGTATATCTTTATTCTATATTTTATCAAACTCCCATTTTGTAGCTGCAGCACAGCTACTTATTTACGTGGGAGCTATAAACGTTTTAATCATATTTGCTGTGATGTTCGTGAATGGTTCAGAATATTACCAAGATTTTCATCTTTGGACCGTTGGGGATGGAATTACTTTGATGGTTTGTACAAGTATTTTTGTTTCACTAATAACTACTATTCCAGATACATCATGGTACGGGATTATTTGGACTACAAGACCAAATCAGATTATAGAGCAAGATTTGATAAGTACTAGTCAACAAATTGGAATTCATTTATCAACATATTTTTTTCTTCCATTTGAACTCATTTCAATAATTCTTTTAGCTGCTTTGATAGGTGCAATTGTCGTGGCTCGCCAGTAAGAAATCTTTAGAACTAGCAATAGAAATCCAAATTGAATCTTGTTCGATTTTATCACATTTATTTCCGTTGAATTCTATGTGAACGTGAAAGAGTGTTTATGTAGAAAATAATTTTTTTTTTTTTTATTGCCAATATATTCTTTTGTTCCAGACTTGTTATATTCTTTAGTCAATCGAATCCGTTGAATTGTTGTTCATATTGAAATGAATCGAAATTGATAAGGAGTTGGTCAATGATGCTCGAACATGTACTTGTTTTGAGTGCCTATTTATTTTCTATCGGTATCTATGGATTGATCACGAGCCGAAATATGGTTAGAGCCCTTATGTGTCTTGAACTTATACTGAATGCAGTTAATATAAATCTCGTAACCTTTTCTGATTTTTTTGATAGTCGCCAATTAAAAGGAAATATTTTTTCAATTTTTGTTATAGCTATTGCAGCCGCTGAAGCAGCTATCGGACCGGCTATTGTTTCCTCCATTTTTCGTAACAGAAAATCAACTCGTATCAATCAATCGAATTTGTTGAATAAATAGTATTAATCATAATTACTCATAATTAATCATAAAAAGTAGAATTTAGAATAGTGTAATATTCATCAATTCAAATTAGCATGTATGCTACACAACTTATGATCATGTTTGCGAAAACGTAAGAAATCAAAGTATCTTGGCCCTCTTCTCTTCTTATGAATTGATCCAGAAGTCGATTTTGATTAGTAAAATTCTGGTAAATCATTGATTCATCTGGTGTCTAAATATATGATTCATTTACGAGTTTACTAGATCGAAAATTTCAAATTTTGGATGTTCAAAAATTACTATAGATCCAATGTCACATTCAGTAAAGATTTATGATACATGTATAGGATGTACTCAATGTGTCCGAGCCTGCCCCACAGATGTATTAGAAATGATACCTTGGGACGGATGTAAAGCTAAGCAAATTGCTTCTGCACCAAGAACAGAGGACTGTGTTGGTTGTAAGAGGTGTGAATCCGCCTGTCCGACGGATTTCTTAAGTGTTCGAGTTTATTTATGGCATGAAACAACTCGAAGCATGGGTCTAGCTTATTGATACGTTTCAAAAAACACCACACGAATACGTTTTTTTTACTGGCAAAAACCCGCGCTCAAAATAGAAAAAAAGATTTTCTTTTCTATTTTGAGCACGGGTTTTTCTGACCCAAGTGTATCTTATTTTTATCACGAATTATTTTCCTTGGTTAACAATAGTTGTAGTTTTGCCAATAGCCGGGGGTTCCTTAATCTTCTTATTTCCTCATAGAGGAAATAAGGTAATTAGGTGGTATACTATTTGTATATGCTTAATGGATCTCCTTCTAACAACCTATGCATTTTGTTATCATTTCCAATTGGATGATCCATTAATCCAACTGACGGAGAATTATAAATGGATCCATTTTTTTGACTTTTACTGGAGATTCGGAATAGATGGACTCTCTATAGGACCTATTTTACTGACAGGATTTATCACCACTTTAGCTACTTTAGCGGCTCAGCCGGTTACTCGAGAATCCCGATTATTCCATTTCCTGATGTTAGCAATGTATAGCGGTCAAATAGGACCATTTTCTTCTCGAGACATTTTACTTTTTTTCATCATGTGGGAATTTGAATTAATTCCCGTTTATCTACTTTTATCCATGTGGGGGGGAAAGAAACGTTTGTATTCAGCTACAAAGTTTATTTTGTACACTGCGGGAAGTTCTGTTTTTTTATTAATGGGAATTCTAGGTATCGGTTTATATGGTTCTAATGAACCAACATTACATTTTGAAACATTAACTAATCAATCGTATCCTGTGGCGCTGGAAATAATATTCTATATGGGATTTCTTATTGCTTTTGCTGTCAAATCGCCGATTATACCTTTACATACATGGTTACCAGACACCCACGGAGAGGCACATTACAGCACTTGTATGCTTTTAGCCGGAATCTTATTAAAAATGGGAGCGTATGGATTGGTTCGAATTAATATGGAATTATTACCTCACGCTCATTCTATATTTTCCCCCTGGTTAATGATATTAGGTTCAATTCAAATAATCTATGCAGCTTCAACATCTCTTGGTCAACGTAATTTAAAAAAAAGAATAGCTTATTCCTCGGTATCTCATATGGGTTTCCTAATTATAGGAATTGGTTCTATAAGCGATACGGGGCTCAATGGGGCCATTTTACAAATAATCTCTCATGGATTTATTGGCGCTGCACTTTTTTTCTTGGCGGGAACTAGTTATGATAGACTACGTCTTCTTTATCTCGACGAAATGGGCGGAATGGCTATACCAATGCCAAAAATATTCACGGTTTTCAGTATCTTATCGATGGCTTCTCTTGCATTGCCGGGCATGAGCGGTTTTGTTGCAGAATTGATAGTTTTTTTTGGAATAATTATCAGCCAAAAATATCTTTTAATGACAAAAATCCTAATTACTTTTGTAACAGCAATTGGAATGATATTAACTCCTATTTATTCATTATCTATGTTACGGCAGATGTTCTATGGATACAAGCTTTTTAATACACCAAACTCTTATTTTTTTGATTCTGGGCCGCGAGAATTATTTATTTCGATTTCTATCCTTATACCCGTAATAGGTATTGGTATTTATCCAGATTTCATTTTCTCATTCTCGGTTGACAAGGTTGAAGCTATTCTATCTAATTTTTTATAGATAGTTTTCATGAATAAATGAATAAAACCAAAAAATCAAAAAGAGAAATAAACCCTATGTACAATGAAAAAAAAAAGATTTTTCCGTTGGATTAACTTAAAAAAAAAATGAATTTGAATTGTAATCGAATATGTTTGTTGTTTGTGAGAACCCCTTGAATCACTACATTACTTGATTTAAAGGGTTCTCGACGATTTATGGGAAGTTTTCTTATATATATAATCATATAATCGAATTTCTTATATATATATATATGCTTTCTATATTTGTATTTGTCAGGTCCTTTACTCACTTTAATTCAATTAGATGTAAATGAACCATAACTATGTAGTCCTATTCCTAATAGATTGATCCCAAAATAACATATCCAAATTATAAGAAAGCCCATAGAGGCCACTATTGAAGAATTTACACCTTCCAATTTTTTATTTTTTCTAGTATGTAAATAAATCGCGAATATGATCCAAGTAATAAAGGCCCAAGTTTCCTTTGGATCCCAATTCCAATATGATCCCCATGCCTCATTAGCCCATACTGCTCCCGAAAGAATACCTATCGTTAAAAAGATAAAACCTAGACTAATAATACGATAACTCCAACGATCCAATTGTTGAGTAAATTGAGACCTGTAATAATTTCTAGAAGAAGAAAAAGAAGTTTTTCGTAAAACATTGTTTCTTTCATTCATATTCATGTATTTGATCTCAGCAAAAGAAAATGATTCATTTAAAAGATACAAATTATTGCTTTTACCAATAATTTGTATGACTTCTCGAAATGTAATGACTAAAATAGCTACTGATAATAATGATCCACATAAAAGAGCTGCATAGCCAAATATCATCATACTTACGTGCATCATTAACCAATGGGATTGTAGAGCGGGTACTAATATTGCGGATTGATGCATTTCGGTTAAAAGACCCGAAGTAGCAAAGCCTTGGGTAAAAATAACACTTGGTGCGATTATTGTACTTAAATGCTTTTTATGCTTTTTAAAACATGGAACCCTATGAAAAATGGAAAAACCCCATGAAAGAAAGATTAATGATTCATATAAATCACTAAATGGTAAATGGCCCGAAAAAATCCAACGAGTAACTAACAATCCCGTTATACAGAAAAAAGTTATTATCATGCCTTTTTCGGACGAATCATATAATCCTACGATTTCATTGACTAATAAGGTTATCAAATGAATTGAAATTACAATTGATACGACCGAAAACGATATATGAGTTAATATATGCTCTAAAGTTGAAAATATCATAAAAAAATGGTCTGAATACTAGGAATAGAAATCGGGAATTGAATTCATTATAGGACTTACTCTTTTAGAAGATAAGATGCCATGCCGCCACTCGGACTCGAACCGAGATGCTCTAGCACTGCTTCCTAAGAGCAGCGTGTCTACCAATTTCACCATAGCGGCTTACTCGAAATCATAATAACCGATTTTTAGTCAATCGTCGAGATTGAAAGAATCAATTAAAATGCAATATTTGTTTAGTAAACATTAAAGAATTTAAAGAATTCTATTATAATTATTATAATATATAATTATTATAATTTATAATAAATTTTTATTTTTTATAATAACAACGGGGAATGGGTTTTTCATAGTTTATGCTCTTTCAAAACAGCACCGTTGGAACTAGATAGTTCTGACTTCAATCCAGGAATGGAACAAAAAAATGTTCTTTTGTAGTTTTTGATGACTCATTTTTTTTATTTCCTTGTCTGAATCTAAAGAAATGCATTTATATTTTGGTTTGTCAATGAAAGAAAAATAGTTCATTTATGGATCACAAATTTAGCACTACATTCAAAGGATTTCTTTTATTTATTTAGAATATCATAGAATATATTATTCTATGATATTCTAAATAAATAAATAAGATATTATTTCTTTATTTAGAATATATAGATGAAATAATCAGAAATCTATATATATTAAAGAATATATTCTATGTATTTGTTACAAAAAAAAAACTTTTTGAGTTCCCCGTAGAAATAGATTGCGCTAATGAAAAAGCTTTCAATGCTGTCCAATATCCCCTCTTTTTCCAAAAAGTTTTCCGAATGATTTTTTTTGATATAGAAGTGCGCTTTTTTGGAACTGCCATCCAATCCAAATTCCCCCTTTCAATGTTTTACTTGAAAACATTGAATATTATATCAGGAATTTGGTTATTAGCCCATTTTTACTTTGTACTTTGCAATATTGGAAGTATTGTGCAAAGATTCAGAATAATTAATAATAGATAATTCTATTTATATGTTCACTTTTTTTTATTAACTGAACCCTTTACAAAAGAGATAAAACCGGTGAATAAGAAACAAAACTCATTAAGAATCAAAATCTTTTTGATTCTTTATTTTCTTTTTTTTGTATGGAATATACACATCAATCTTCATGGATCATACCTTTCATTCCACTTCCAGTTCCTATGTTAATAGGGGTGGGACTTCTCCTTTTTCCCACGGCAACAAAAAATCTTCGCCGTATGTGGGCTTTTCCTAGTATTTTATTATTAAGTATAGTTATGATTTTTTCGGTCGATCTGTCTATTCATCAAATCAATAACAGTTCTATCTATCAATATGTATGGTCTTGGACTATAAATAATGATCTTTCTTTA